TCTTCCGCATGTAGAAAAGGAATAAATAAATCAATTAAATTCCGGGAGGCTTCATAAAGGGCTTCTTTCGGAGTTAAACTTCCATTTGTCCATATTTCGAGAAAGAGTATCTCTTGGTTTTCATTCCCATAAGAATGAATACTATGATTCACGTTTCGAACAGGCATGAATAGAGCATCTATAGGGTAACTTCCATCTTGAAAGTTATTTGGCGCTTTTATACGATATCCGCGATTTCTCTCGAGTTGTAATCCAATACACAAATCAATTGGTTCTGTCAAGCTAGCTATATGCTGTGTATTGTCAACTATTTCGACATAAGGTGGCAAGATGATATCTTGAGCAGTTACACATCTAGGGCCCCTAACACAAATAGACGCCTCACAAGTTCCATATAGATTACTTCTCAATACAATTTCTTTCAAATTCATTAAAATTTCGTGTACTGATTCTTGAATACCTACTATGGTAGAGTATTCATGTGGGATTTTCTCAGATTTTGCACGTGTGATACATGTTCCTTCTATTTCTCCAAGCAAAGCTCTTCGCATCGCAACGCCTATTGTGTCAGCTTGACCTTTCATCAGTGGAGAGAGAATAAAGCGCCCATAATAAAGACATTTACTATCTGTTCTTGATTCAACACACTTCCACTGCAGTGTACGAGTAGATACTCTTATTTTCTCTCGAACCATAGTAATATTATAAAATATTGATCATATTTTTGAATCATTTATTTCTCTTGAAATTTCTTCAATTTTTATTTCTATACACGTCTTTTTTTAGGAGGCCTACAGCCATTATGCGGCATAGGGGTTACGTCTAGCACGAACCTTACTCGTACACCACTTCTACGAATAGCCCGTAATGCTCCATCCCTTCCGAGACCGGTACCCTTTATCCTGACTTCTGCTCGTTGCATACCCTGCCCTACCACTGGACGAATAGCACTTCCCGCCGCGGTTTGAGCCGCAAAGGGTGTCCCTCTTTTTGCACCCCTGAATCCACAAGTACCGGCGGAAGCCCAAGAAACCACCCGACCCCCTACATCCGTAACAGTCACAATGGTATTGTGGAAACCTGCTTGAACATGAATAACGCCCTTTGGTATTTTACGTGCAGCAGTCTTACGCGAACGAATACGACGCCGCCGATAAACAATTCTTGGTCCGTGTTTTGCCATATTTTATCATCTCATAAATATGAGTCAGAGATATATGGATATATCCATTTCATGTCAAAACAAATCCTTCATTTTTTTTTACGGCAATCAAATCTTTTACAAAATTCCTTTTATTTTTGTAGAATAATTATCCTTGTCGTTGTTTATGTTTTGAGTTAGAACAAATTACTATAATTCGTCCTCGTCTGCGGATCAGACGACATTTTTCACAAATTTTACGAACAGAGGCCCCTTTTTTCATATTTGTCATTCCTTACTTTAATTCCGAGTCTATTTCTTGGAAGAAAATAAGTTTCTTGAAATTTTGAACCTCGAATTGTATTCTCATGGGAAGGAATGTTGAAGTTGAAAAACCACTTAGTCCTTTGAATCATCCGAATCATCTGAATCGTTGTGGGGGAATCTATAAATTATACGGCCTTTGGTTAAATCATAACGGCTTATTTCAATCTTAACCCTATCTCCCGGTAGGATTCGTATAGAATTACGTCGTATCTTTCCTGAAATATAACCTAGAACTACCTGTTCATTATCTAAACGAACGTGGAACATAGCATTAGGAAATGATTGAATAACCAATCCTTCTACTATCCATTTTTGTTCTTTCATTTCAAGCAAAACCTCCTTAAGGTACCAACTAATAGGGGGAAGAGAATAGATAACCTGCTCGTTCTCTCACAAATAATAAATTTTTGATCTAACTCGGATATCAGAAGGATTACCATATATAACATAAAATTTCTCCACCAATTCCTTCTAGTCGAGCTTCCCGATCCGTCATTATACCTCGAGAGGTAGAAAGAATTACAATTCCCATTCCACTTAAAATTCTAGGAATTCGTTGATAGTTAGAATAGATTCGTAGACCAGGCCGACTGACTCTTTTTAAATTTAAAGTATTTCTATATGGTCCTTTCCTATTTCTTCTATGTCGCAGAGTTAAAACCAAAAAATATTTGTTTCTTTCTTGGTGTTTTCTCGCATTTTCAATAAAGCCTTCTCGTAAAAGTATTTTAACAATGCTTTCGGTGATGTTAGTAGATGCTATTCGAACTGTTCCTTTTCTATTCATGTCAGCATTTCGTATAGAGGTTATTATATCAGCAATAGTGTCCCTACCCATGATAAACTAAAATCAGTGGTGTCTCCGAATTTTTATATAATCAACATGCTTTTTTTATTAGTTTATTTTTTTTTATGAATTAAAAAAAAAATAAATTCAAAATGAAAGGTATATACGTGATACACAATCTACAATTTCATTCAAATATCCTACTTCTCATCTTATAATACCTCAGGAGCTAATGAAAGTATTTTAGGAAAGTTTTTTTTCAATTCCAGGGCAATCGCACCAAAAACTCTACTTCCTTTTGGATCTCCTTTTTGATCAATGATAACTGCAGCATTGTCATCATATCGTATTAGCAGACCATTGCCGCGTTTGAGTTCTTTACAGGTACGTACAATTACAGCTCTGATCACTTCTGATCTTTCTAAGCGCGTACTTGGTATTGCTTTTTTGATCACAGCAACAATAACGTCACCAATACGAGCATATCGACGATTGCTAGCTCCTATGATTCGAATACACATTAATTTTCGAGCCCCGCTGTTGTCTGCTACATTCAAATGGGTGTGAGGTTGAATCATATCTTCTTTTTATCTGTTCTTTCAATAAATGCAAACAAACAAAGGGCGAAAAAGAAAAAGAAATATTGTTTGCCAAAAATAAAAAGTAAAAAGAATCTACGGTTGTTTTTATCCCCAAGATCTATTTCCTTTGGTTCTACATTCCTATCCTGAAATAATGAATTGAGTTCGTACAGGCATTTTAGATGCCGCTATCGAGATAGCCCTTCGGGCTATATTTTCTGATACTCCGCTTATTTCATAAAGTATTCGACCGGGTTTGACAACAACTACCCAATATCGGGGGGATCCTTTCCCCGAACCCATACGGCTTTCCGCAGATTTTACTGTAACTGGTTTGTCTGGAAATATACGTACCCATATTTTTCCACCGCGGCGTGCATTTCGCGTTATTGCTCGCCGACCTGCTTCTATTTGTCTAGACGTGATCCAAGCAGGTTCAAGTGCCTGAAGAGCATATCTTCCGAAACAAATACGATTCCCCCGATAAGATATTCCCTTCATTCTTCCTCTATGTTGTTTACAGAATCTGGTTCTTTTGGGGTTATAGTTGATGGTTTTTTCTTAATTCCACCTCTACTACAGAACCGGACGTGAGAGTTTCTTCTCATCCGGCTCCTCGCGAATGAAAAAATTTCAATTTTAATTGAATATGAATATTTAAAAATTGAATTCGAATTAGAATAGAATTCTAAATTAATATATAGATTAATATATTCTAAATTTGAAAATGAATAAAAATGAATAATAAAAATGAATAGAATAATAATATTGAATTAAGATATACATTTAATAATACACTAAATCAATAGATTCTTTGATATTCATCTAATTTATTAGATATTTTTATATTAGGATATATAAGGAAATTTGAAATATATTATATATATAGTTTGTCTATATTTTTTTGTATAGATATATTTTATTAGATTGCATTGCTAAAATAAAATGTGAGCAATTTAATAAAAAAGGAATTTTCGCGGGCGAATATTTACTCTTTCAATATCTATTTTAGTTTTATAGGATTAGTTTATCACTTTTCAGAATAGATGAATTGGTCTCTGGTTCGTTCCGCCATCCTTCCCAATGAATCATTAGGATTCTTTTTCAATTGAATCTTCTGTATTCATGGATTACATCGTTCCCATCGCTTCTTGATTAATGATTAGGTCTGAATTCTACAATGGAGCTCTTAATGAACTTTGTTCTTGAGCCAACCCTCTTAGTCTTTATTGGCCGGAGGCTCTTACTTTTTTCTTTTTTCTATGAATAGATTCATATCAGATAATTATGTGTGAATCTGTATTCATGCTTTATTACATTGTCTTTTATGATATGATTCAAAGACCTTACATAGTGGAATCGTATATCATTTAGATTCATTTTTTTCTTTCTTTCGCCTTTCCATTTATCCGCATCCCCCTCCTTTAATGTATATTTTTCTTTTTTTTTTTTCTTTTGCTTGACAACTCATTTGATTTCTTGTTTATGAAAAAAAAATTCAGTTGCTGCAATGATAGGACCAAAATATCCTATCTTGACTGCTTCTTTGGATCCAGATAATGTGATGCGATGAGTTGGTTATTAGTTCTATAGTTATTAGTTCATACTTCATACTATGGGCTCTTACTTTTTTTTCGTATTAATTCTAACAAAAACCAACGAGTCACACACTAAGCATAGCAATTCTATCAAAAGAAGAGGTCAATCGAATTTTTATTCAACCTTATAGAATATAGAATTAAAAATGAGAATTGTTTTGATGGAAATTTGATGGAAAAAAGGCTGTCATTCTTTGTTCTATCGTTAAATCAAAACAGAAAGACAAGTCAAGTAAAGGCTTATTATTCCTCGTCTATAAATATCCAAATTTTGATACCCAATACCCCATAGATAGTTCGAAACGTATAGGCGTAATAATCAATTTTCGCGCGAATGGTTTGTAGGGGAACCCTACCCTTTCTTATCCAGTCAACACGTGCCTTATCTTTTCCACCGAGACGGCCTGCGATTTGTATTTTAATTCCTTTTGCCCCGGCTTGTTTGCCTAATTCAATAGCCTTTTTCATTGCTTTTCGAAAGAATACCCTATTTTTTAATTGTACGGCTATAAATTCTGCAAGAATTTTAGGGTGTCCATAAGGTTTTGCAATTTGTTTAATAGTAA